CATTTATTTGATTCACCAAATACATCATTATTTTATACTCTTTGATATATATGGCGCAACCCAATCTTCTTGAAAATTTCTATTCCTAATGAAATTTATCATCTTCTTAATCTTTTTTATAAATTTTTATAAATAATGAATATGATATAGAATATGAATCTAAAAAAAAATAAAGAAATAAGAATATCAAAATAAAGAGAAAAAACATCAAAGAAAATGAAAAATTTTGATTTCATTTCAATTCAGAAATCTAATTTAAATAGAATTCAATTCAAATAGATAAAGATTAAATTGAATAGAAATAGAATTCTAAATTAGAATTAAGAAATTATAGAATGAATAAATTTCAATTCTAAAAAAAGATATTAAAGATAATAAATATTAAATAGAAATATCTAATATAGAAAGAAAAAGAAAGAATATAGGACCCCGGTCCCCTCTCTTGACAGTAATATATGTTATATATGTAAATCCTAGATGTGAAAAGAGTCATAATTCATCTAGAAAAGGGAACAGATATGATATATAAAGAAGAATAGGTGCACAACAAAAAAATACAATAGTACAATAGAAAGAATTGAAAATTGACTCATTCACTGAGTAAAGGATTGAATTGGATTCAATTAGGTGGTACCAACTCAATCGAATGCTAACTCCCATTTATTTCTTATAAAATTCATTATGGAATTAACTGATCAACTTGCTATCGGATATTTCTTTTCGATTCAGTACTCTTAAAAAAAAAAGAATTTCGACATATTTATTATGATTTATGATTATGAGAAACAATCCCATTACTTCTGATCCTGTGGTTTCTACACTTGAAGAACAAAACCAAGGGCGTATCGCTCAAATTATTGGCCCAGTACTGGATGTCATTTTTCCACCGGGCAAGATGCCTAATATTTATAATGCTTTGATAATTAAAGGTCGAGATACTGTCGGTCATCAAATTAATGTAACTTGTGAAGTACAACAATTATTAGGAAATAATCGAGTGAGAGCTGTAGCTATGAGTGCTACAGATGGTCTGATGAGAGGAATGAAAGTGATTGACACGGGAGCTCCTCTAAGTGTTCCAGTCGGGGGAGCTACTCTCGGACGAATTTTCAACGTCCTTGGAGAGCCCGTTGATAATTTAGGTCCTGTCGATACTCGCACAACATCTCCTATTCATAGATCTGCACCCGCCTTCATACAGTTAGATACAAAATTATCAATCTTTGAAACAGGGATTAAAGTTGTGGATCTTTTAGCCCCCTATCGCCGTGGAGGAAAAATCGGACTATTTGGGGGAGCTGGAGTGGGTAAAACAGTACTCATCATGGAATTGATCAACAACATTGCCAAAGCTCACGGAGGCGTATCCGTATTTGGCGGAGTAGGTGAACGTACTCGTGAAGGAAATGATCTCTACATGGAAATGAAAGAATCCGGGGTGATTAATGAAAAAAATATTGCAGAATCCAAAGTGGCTCTAGTCTATGGTCAAATGAATGAACCGCCAGGAGCTCGTATGAGAGTTGGCTTGACTGCCCTAACCATGGCGGAATATTTCCGAGATGTTAATGAGCAAGACGTACTTCTATTCATTGACAATATATTTCGTTTCGTTCAAGCAGGGTCCGAAGTCTCTGCCTTATTAGGTAGAATGCCTTCTGCAGTGGGTTATCAACCTACCCTTAGTACGGAAATGGGTTCTTTGCAAGAAAGAATTACTTCTACCAAGGAAGGATCCATAACATCGATTCAAGCAGTTTATGTACCTGCGGATGATTTGACCGACCCCGCTCCTGCCACGACATTTGCACATTTAGATGCTACTACCGTATTATCAAGAGGATTAGCTGCCAAAGGTATTTATCCAGCAGTAGATCCTTTGGATTCAACGTCAACTATGTTACAACCTCGGATCGTTGGCGAGGAACATTATGAAACTGCGCAAAGGGTTAAGCAAACTTCACAACGTTACAAAGAACTTCAGGACATTATAGCTATCCTTGGGTTGGACGAATTATCCGAAGAAGATCGTTTAACTGTAGCAAGAGCACGCAAAATTGAGCGTTTCTTATCACAACCCTTCTTTGTGGCAGAAGTCTTTACTGGTTCTCCAGGGAAATATGTTGGTCTAGCAGAAACAATTCGGGGGTTTCAATTCATCCTTTCCGGAGAATTAGATGGTCTTCCCGAGCAGGCCTTTTATTTGGTGGGTAACATCGATGAAGCTACCGCGAAAGCTATGAACTTAGAAGAGGAGAGCAAATTGAAGAAATGACCTTAAATCTTTGTGTACTGACTCCAAATCGAATGATTTGGGATTCTGAAGTGAAAGAGATTATTTTATCTACTAATAGTGGACAAATTGGGGTATTACCAAATCATGCCCCCATTGCCACGGCTATAGATATAGGTCTTTTGAGAATACGGCTAAAAGATCGATGGTTAACGGTAGCTCTTATGGGCGGTTTTGCTAGAATAAGTAATAATGAGATCACCATTTTAGGAAATGGTGCGGAAATTAGTACTGACATTGATCCACAAGAAGCTCAACAAACTCTTGAAATAGCTGAAGCTAACTTGAGTAAAGCTGAGGGTAAGAGACAAGCAATTGAGGCAAATCTAGCTCTCAGACGAGCTAGGACACGAGTAGAAGCTGTCAAAGTAATTTCCTCTTAGTAGTCAATACATTCAATCAAAATAAAAAGATTTCTTTATTATATACTACACACTACATCTTGATTCCACAAATTGACCACAATGAAGTCTAATTTGATTAATCTGATGATAGAACATAACGAAAAAAAGAGGATGAGTAGAAAAACTTATTAGATACCATGGAATCCGGTATCTAATAAGTTCTACCTACTATTGGATTTGAACCAATGACTCCTGCCGTATGAAAGCAATACTCTAACCACTGGGTTAAGTAGGTCGTTTATCACCACAAAAAGGGTCTCCATCACTTCGATGGATTATAGGTAAAATATGTTTTCTAAGCAATATTAATCTTTTACCAGTAAACATAAACAGATCAGAGAGTTATCATGTGAGATTATGGGATACCCTTCTTGACAAGAAATTATCTCTATATTAAAATGGTTATGACAAGGGCTATAGCTCAGTTAGGTAGAGCACCTCGTTTACACGTGCGCCAATGTTTTTCAAAGGAACTCATTATGCAATGACCATAATTGATCTTTTTGAGAAGTCGATGTCTTACTCCGTAGATTCGAGAGAATAAGAGAAAAATAGCCTGACAAATTTGGTTTGATCCGGTTCAAGTGCGAATTCCGGTACTAAATCAAATAGAACCTGCCATTATAAGGTAAATGCTCAGCCCATTCAATGCCAGGCATAATGAGTATAAGGATCTCAAAAGAACCTCTTTTCGTCCTATGAGCTTTGAGGTGTATGAAGTCTCATATTTTACTCTTGCAGCGGAGCGATAGAGACTGCATTTCATTTAGGTTGATCTAGGCCGAAGGCAGACCTAAATAAAGGTCACCCTTCTTTGAAACACTTTGGTATTGCTCCTAGATTAGGATACAAATAATGAATCAGAGCACATGGAGCCATCTCAATATCTTCTTATCTTCCTCTAAAGAAAACTATGGTGGACTAACTGATTTTTACATCAGTTGATGAAAGAGCCCAATGCAACAAAATGCATGTTGGGTCTTTGAAACAGTTCGAATCATTTCGATAATAATAAGTTTTCTCTGTTTTACCGAGAAGGTCTACGGTTCGAGTCCGTATAGCCCTAATACATTCCATTTTTGTTTTGTATAGAAATTTGAGTAGTAGTAGGAACAATAAAATAAACACAATAATTCATTCCAACGGACCTAATTGGTATTTTTCAAATCTCGGATCAAATACCCATCTCTCTTCATCCACTTTCATGAAGAAATTACATATGTTCTTTATCATCTTTTTATTCTTTTTCTTTTTAAATTGAATTTCTTCTTTACTATATTACTCTTACTATATTACTATACTATAACTATCTATAATTATTCTAAGTTAATATAAGATAGGGAATTCTTTACTTTGACTTTCTATTTCTCTATTTCTAAGATATAAGATCAATATGAAATAGAAAAAAAATATATAAAAAATATATATAAGATTATATAAGATAATAAGTATAAACTAAGTATAAGAATAAGTAGAATAGAAAAGAAAAATAACTAAGTATAAGAGCATTCTATATTACACATCACATATAGAAAGAGAATTGAAAGGAGAAAAAAAAAAGAGAAAAAAGAAAAAGAGAAGTGGGATGACATTAGATGAATTTTGAAACAAGGTATGTCCTACAGCAAACAAACTCTCAACTATGCGTATCAAAAATCTTTTCTTGTTTCATCTCAAAAGTTCTATATGATTTTCAAATTCCAATTCAAATGGAATAATTCAACCTATTCCACATTCATAGTTTTATGTTTCTATTTCACGAATATGATATTATTAGGAATGCCCAGAAAATATCATATCAAGCGTTATTCCTATCTTGACATTTATCATTTCTGGGATTTTAGGGAAGGTCCAGAAAAGTTTACTAGTTATGAATCAGGTAGAGAACCGATGGGGATGCTTGGGTACAATTCCGAATTTGCTATTACATGTTTGCTCTAGTTTTTGTTTTTTTTTTGCTGTTGAAACGGTCTTAGCTGAATATTTAGACAATCAAAAGAAAAGGGAAGGAAAGGATAACATTGAAACATTTCTTAATTTGGTTGAGTTTACATTACTTAACCAAATAACCCCAATTTAATTATTTCAACTACATCGAATGATCTCTCGAATTGGTCAATACTTTCCAGTTTATGGCCGCTTATCTATGGTACCAGTTGTTTTTTCATTTCATTTTCTTCATTAATAGGCTCGCGATTCAACTTTTATCATTATGGGTTGGTGCCAAGATATAGAACTGTATATCAACAGGAAAATTGATGTTTTACTACTAATCACAAGTTTTACCTTCGACACAGTACTCATACTGGAAATTATGATCAAGGATTACTCTATAAATCACCATCTACTTCAGAGATACCTTTTGGATTTGAAATCTTTTTCAAATCCAATCTTCCTACGAATTTGTGAATCAGGCAGGGTTCCTTTGTACAAAATAAGAAACAGCGGTCAATGTTAAATATTCATACAAAAATGTGTGATAGATGAAGAAGATACAGGTTCATTTATCTGATTGGCTAGTCAAGCATTAGTTAATTCATAGATCTTTAATTCCCGAGGATTGGAATTCCATTGCTGTTATTTCATATGTATATGGTTACAATTATTTACGCTCCCAGTGTGCCTATGATACCAGGCGGATTTTTAGCTAGTGTGTATCACCTTACGAAAATACGTTATGGTATAGATAAACCAGAAGAGGTATGCATAAAAGTCTTTGCTCTCAGGAGTAATCCTCAAACCCCGTCAGTTTTCTGGATTTGAAGAAGTGCTGATTTTCAGGAACGGAAATCTTATGATATATTGGTAATTTCTTATAAGAATCATACTCGCCTTAAATGTATCTTCATGCCTGAAAGTTGGATAGGCTGGCCTTTAAGTAAAGACTATATTACGTCCAATTTATATGAATTTCAAGATGCTCATTGATTGAAATTGAAACAAAATCTGGAGTCGTGTCATATAAGTAAAATAAGTAAAAAAGGGGTTTTTTATCATTCAATGAGCATCTTGGTATTCCTCTTCTAGAGGAAAAACAAAAAAAGTAACTGGACTTTCATTCGTATTGCGGAGGGACTAAAATAAAAAAAAAAAAAGAGAGAAAAAAATGAAAAAGAAAGTAAAGAATATATATTCCGATCCGTCTTAATGAATTCATTTCATTTGTATGAGGTATTAAGAAATATCTATCCGATACATTATTCACGTGTCAGGAACCAGATTTGAACTGGTGACACGAGGATTTTCAGTCCTCTGCTCTACCAACTGAGCTATCCCGACCATTTCCCGTGCATCATCCTAGCAGAGTACTTCTATCTATGTCAATGAAAAGAACTAAAAAAGAAAATCTTAACAAATTGGCTCTAGCCCCTGGAATTCTTGGATCTTCAAAAAGAAGACTTTTTTTGTAAATGTAAGGAAAAAGATATAGACTATGAATGATTCAATAACGGAGATTCCTTGAACATATATCTTCATATCGTATTATACAAAACAAATGAGATTAGATTGGAAAAAGATACGAGGATTTATATTCGGATCCTTTTGTGAAAGAACAGAGTGAATAAAATGAGAAAGATATTTCATTTTGTTTAAACTGAGTCACTGATGAAAAAAAAATGAATAAAGAGGATGAGGATAAAGAAAGAGCGAGGAAGTAAAATGGGCTTTTTATTGGGGATAGAGGGACTTGAACCCTCACGATTGAAAAATTCGACGGATTTTCCTCTTACTATAAATTTCATTGTTGTCGGTATTGACATGTAAAATGGGACTCTCTCTTTATTCTCGTCCGATTAAATTTCAAAAGATCTATCAAAAATTCTGGAATGAATAATTTGATTATTGAATATTCGAATTCTATTCTTTTTTCAACTTCAATTGGAATTGATTCACAATAACTCTTCAATTTTTCATATATCTTTTTGATCTCTATCATTCTAATGAAAAAAGAATAGAAATATAGGGTTTCTTATAGATCCTTATCTCATACTATTATATTACTCATATTAATAATATAATATGAATAGAAAGAAAGAGAAGATTTTTATTTTCATATATAAATTTCAAATTTCATATCTAAATATATAGAGATACAGAATAGAATTCGATATAAGATTTGGGTTGTGATTAATCGTTTGCTAGGTCAGTATATAAGACGTATCCTTTCTGTCATTTCGATAGAAGTCTTTTAGCTACTAACGTAACGTAATCAATTTCATTCGTTAGAACAGCTTCCATTGAGTCTCTGCACCTATCCCCTTTTTATTCTCATTTTCCATCGTTTTTTCTCTCGAAACAAAGATTTGGCTCAGGATTGCCCTTTTTTAGTTCCAGGGTTTCTCTGAATTTGGAAGTTACCACTTAGCAGGTTTCCATACCAAGGCTCAATCCAATCAAGTCCGTAGCGTCTACCAATTTCGCCATATCCCCTTTCCTTTGAGCCTTTGAGACAAGGATCCAGCTATAATTCCATCCACTTCTTTCATTTATCTTGGCACTCTTGAATCCATTAGGTAATGATTCCTATATTGAAAAAGTGTATGCTATTATTTTATTTTTTTCCTCTATTTTCTATTATATCATTTCATTTATAAACCCTATTTTTTCAATATAAAATGATTTTATCATTGATCTATCCGCAATTCAATATGGATATATATATACCACATATATATATATGCCTTTCCTCCTCCTTCATTTTTACGGCGTAGTTTTGAATAGTGGAACGGTCGATATTCATTCTTCTTTTTTTTTTCATTTTGAATTCTAATTTCATTGATATTTTCTTTTCATATTTCATATATATGAATATGGAATTGAATTTAGATTTCTATTTAGATATATAATTTATCTAGATCTAAATAGTTTTTTTTTCTATTTTCTAAATAGAATCTAAAATATATAACTAATATTTAAGAAATAGAAGAAATTGAAAGAATCAATAAATAATAAATAAAAGAAAAAAAGAATAAGAATCACTAAGAAATAGCTAAGATCCGATAGTTTCCTGTATTCCTATACACCTCTTATATCCGCCCGCTTAGCTCAGAGGTTAGAGCATCGCATTTGTAATGCGATGGTCATCGGTTCGATTCCGATAGCCGGCTCTTTTTTTTATCTATTTTTTTATTTACATGATTGAAAATCTCTATTCTCGCTTTCTCTAAATGTCGGATCACCGATCTATTATGTCATGATAACTTGCAGCTATAGCTATAAAGAAAAAAGTTGACTAGAACAATTAGATCTCTACAGAAGAAATTGGAAAACGTAACCTTCGCTTGAATTTCCTATATATACAAAAAATCCGAATATTGATAAAATTTAATTGATCAAATTTATTTTATTCTGTTTTGTAGGACTTTAGTAAATTTAGTTTTGCTTTGCTGATCCTTTAGTTCAGTCTGATTTTATATTTTTTTGTCAAATAAAAGTGAATCAAAAAGGAGCCTTTCTATGTCTCGTTACCGAGGACCTCGTTTCAAAAAAATACGCCGGCTGGGGGTTTTACCAGGACTAACTAGTAAAAGACCCAGATCCAGAAGTGATCTTCAAACCCAATTGCGCTCTGGAAAAAGATCACAATATCGTATTCGTTTAGAAGAGAAACAGAAATTGCGTTTTCATTATGGTCTGACAGAACGACAATTACTTAAATATATGCATATTGCTGGAAAAGCCAAAGGGTCAACAGGCCAGGTTTTACTACAACTACTCGAGATGCGTTTGGATAACATACTTTTTCGATTAGGTATGGCTTCGACCATTCCAGGAGCCAGACAATTAGTTAACCATAGACACATTTTAGTTAATGGTCGTATAGTGGATATACCAAGTTATCGTTGCAAACCCCGAGATATTATTACTACGAAGGATAAAGAAAGATCGAAAACTCTGATTCAAAATTATCTTGTTTCATCCCCCCGCGGGGAATTGCCAAACCATTTGACTATTGACTCCTTACAATATAAAGGATTTGTAAATCAAATAATAGATAGTAAATGGATCGGTCTGAAAATAAATGAGTTGTTGGTCGTAGAATATTATTCCCGTCAGACTTGATTCTAACGAAAATAAAAAAGCAAGGTTCATACCAATTTTGACTCCTTTCGCTGAAGTAAATAGAGTACCTCGTACCCTGTTTCATTCACGTATCAAAAAAGGATCGGCAATAGGATTCTCTTGATTTTTTTCTTTTTTTCAATATCAAGACGATCTTTCTATTTGTATTTTCGCAGGTATTAATTAGGGATAGATAATGTCTATTAAATAAGGCGTTAAAATAATGATATCAATTCTTATTTTCTTTGATACATTGTAGTAGGTAACGTTGATGAATGAAAAGAAACGGAGAGAGAGGGATTCGAACCCTCGGTAAACAAAAGTCTACATAGCAGTTCCAATGCTACGCCTTGAACCACTCGGCCATCTCTCCTACAGAATGTTATTCTTGACCAAAATCCGAATGAATAGCGAGTCCTTCATCTTAATTATCTGAATTGTAGTACATGTATGACCGCCCGATGCGATGGTTCCATAAAAAAGAATTTCTTTTTCAATTTCATATTTATCAACAACAACTTCTTTCATCAGCTAACCCATGGAATTCATGAATCGTCCGATGAATCTTTTTATTTCAACTATTTCAATTGTATGGTGTGGCACATACACGTTATGCAAACAAAAAGGATGGTTACATTATTTGAATTTGATTGAATGATTATTCTATTCTTTTCTTTTTTGGATCATAACCAAATCAAAAATTCTCGAGTTCTAAAAATCCATAGAAAACTTGGTTATTCAACTTAGATGAAATAGTAATAGTTATCGGTATACTGGTATACTACGAAATTGTAATGAAATCTAATCTGATTCAACTATTTCATTTCATCTTTGTCCAAAAGAGAGACACCACATTTTTTCCAATAAGTCTGTTTTTATGTTATTTTGTACTGTACAATTCCTTTTTTTGTGGGATCGTTTTCCCCGAAAGGGGATGAGAAGAATTATAGAATGAATTGCTAATTATGCCTAGATCTCGAATAAATGGAAATTTTATTGATAAGACCTCTTCAATTGTAGCCAATATTTTATTACGAATAATTCCGACAACTTCAGGAGAAAAAAAGGCATTTACCTATTACAGAGATGGTGCGATTTGATTTTTTCTTGTTTTTTTTTTACCCCTCAGTTTTACGAGAAAAAGAACGTAGTTAGGAATAGAAAAAAAAACAAATTAGTGAAATAAACCTACGCTTGGTGAAGGTGAAGTTTAGAGATAGAGCAATTCCTTCTGTCGTGT